TACAGAATCGCATAAAATTTTATCGAACTCCATATATGTGTATATGGAATATATGAAATACATATGAGCGGGGGAATAAAGATAAAGAGAATTTTCTATTCCAATTGGAATTTGCAACAGATCCAATTGGAACGAAATTCGAAATTGAGCAATTTTACTTAACTGAGTTAGACTTATGGAGTTTCGTATAGAATAGCAAACCAAAAAATGATTCCATTTCGACTATTATTATGATATTAATATTCCAATACTATGATATTAATATTCCAATACGATTGGATAACAGATACCGGTAAAATAACTAGATTCGGGATTTGATCTGTTCGATGAGCTAAAGTAAAGACCTAATCATTAGAAACAATCAATATAATCAATAGAAAGTTGATTTTTTTAGCATGTAGTTTTTTTTGTGACTTGAATTGTTAAGCTCAAAGCAAAATAGTTTGCATAGAAGAGATAGATTTTTATCTATTTTTGGTAGTAGAGTTCACATAATACGATTTAAGCGCATAATAAGAACATAAGATAAAGAAGGCCTTTTTTAACCCTATACGGATATATATAGCTATCTATATGCGTCTCTCTTTTTATATTATATTGCAGTTCTATCTATTCTGGACATCACGTGTCATGCCCTATCAAAAGTTCTATTTTCTCTCAGAATTATGGACAGATCCGATATTCGATTAGTTATCTGTGTAAGAATTTACAGTCTGGGGTTTACATATATTCCTAATTGTTGTTATAATTGAAATTGAGAAGGATTTTTTTTATTGAAAAGAATCAATACTGATTCCTTACTTACATATCAATTTCAATTTTCTGCTATCCCTAGCATTAGAGAAATACAATTGGAGATTCAAATCCAAGAATTGTTTATGAATTCACATTCAATAGTTAATGGTTCCAATTTGTCTCCTTTTGTGAATGAAAATTGACATTTGGTTTTTTATTTCGGGGAAGGCATTTCCCTATTTTATTTTATGGTTTAAGTTTAGATAGTATATGTTTTAAGATACTATAAAAATTAATCGAAAAGATAGATCCAATCCAAATCAAAAACAAGGAAGGATTTCTTTTATTTATATTTCATTTAAATTCATTTTTCATTTAAATTCATTTAATTTAAATTCATTTAAAGGGATTAAGATTAAAAAAATGGGATTTAAAGATGTTTCAAGATGCAAGTAAAAAGGGAAAGGGAATATTTTCTAAAAAGGGAAAGGGAATATTTTCGTCTCTTTTTTTTAGCACTTTGGCGACATGGCCGAGCGGTAAGGCGGGGGACTGCAAATCCTTTTTCCCCGGTTCAAATCCGGGTGTCGCCTGATTAACAAAAGACGCAAAATACCCATTATCTTATGTTTTGTTGATATAATTTGTCAAATTTGTCCACAACAGAAGAAGTCGGAGGAAAAGGACTCTTGATACTCCCTTGATTCTAAACATCTGAGGGTTCTGTTTTCTAGAGTACTGTAAATTCTTTAGGAGTCAAGGAAAGTTTATAGTAATGAAAGGAAATCCGTAAATCTTGATATAATAGTCCGCCCAATACTTACTACTAATGTATAGGGACTGTTTCTTGATTGAATGGCGGGATAGAAAATCGAATTAGTAGTTGTGGAAAGCGCGGAAGATACTTTGTATACAAATTTATAAAAATTCTTGAGTACTTAGGAATTTAATCAATCTAATATCGATTGAATAGATAATTGGATTTTACTTATACATATCTATTCTATTTTTTTACATACATTTTGACTTTTCTATTTTTATATAACGTACAAAAAGAAATTCTTTCTTTTTGGTTTAGGTAATTCCTAGTCAAGAATGGAGTAGGTTGTCTTCAAATTGTTTTCCAGAGAAAATCGAGAAACGTTAAGGATTAGATCAAATAGAAAGGGCTATGTAAAAAAAAACGAAATAGGAGTATGTAATAGATAACGATCCATTTTGATTCTAGACTTTTCGATTTTTTACTTAATGAAGAACAACAAAATAAAGACTAGGTCTTATTAATCTTATATCTTAGTCTTATTAATCTTCTATCTTAGTAAGATTTTATTAACACTTCCAACTTCCCAGGGTTTTGCCCTTATTTTGTTTTTCTTTGTCCTTGTGTTTAATCTTTTCCAATTCTACTAGCAATCCTATAAGAATTTCTTGCAATTGCAATATAGAAGAATTTCTTCTAATTCATTCTATTTCTTGAATTCTTTCATCAATGGTATTGGGCAAAATCCCTTTTTTGACTCTGTGCCGGCGATTCTATTATTATTAGTATTAGTGAAGAATAATGGAAAATTTCTTTCATATTCATATAGATAGGAGACATAATTCACATGGATATAGTAAGTCTCGCTTGGGCTGCTTTAATGGTAGTCTTTACATTTTCTCTTTCACTAGTAGTATGGGGAAGAAGTGGACTCTAAGGATACTATTAATTGAGTTCAGAAATCAAACTGTACCGATTCTTTTAGAGATCGTTCTGCAAAGACTTTTTTAATTTAACTATTGAAATTGAATTCAAATTCAATTGAATTAAAAGGATCTTCATTATATTCGATTATATTCGGGTGGAGTAATGTATTCTATGAATAATATATTAATAATATATGAATAATACCCTTTTAATCTAAGATATCTTATCTTCTTCGACAAGTCACATATTGCGCACTTAGTGCTTAGTTTAGTATTTGTTTTATTATTTTATTTTAATTTTATTTTAAAAATTGGATTTATGCTATATTTTATTGACTTGACTCATTTCATATCATGATTCAAATCTTTAAAAGATTAAAAAATCTGTGAGGTTTACTTTACTAATCTTTTTCCTCGACACCGGAAAAGGTTTTTATAGAATTCTTTTCCTTGGATGATCTGTTAACTGCTCAATCAATTACTTCTGCCTTCTTCTTCAAAATGGTAAAAAAAGATTTCTTGATTTTCTTTTTTTAATATATATGTTCTTTTATTTATATGTTTATATGCCCAGACTCTTTTTTTTTCCTTTTCATTTATTTTATTCTTTCGTTAAATGCGATTCCGTAATTTCTATTGAAAATAATCAGAAATCTAGGAATTCGAATTGTAAGAGTAAGAGTTGCTTTTCGACTATTTCAGATTAATTGGAATCAACACAAATGAAGAAAAAAGAAATAGAATTGGGGCTTTATGTACATTACATAGAGATAATGGATTTCTAGATATATGAATATGGATAGAAAGATGATATTCTAGATTGATCTACATTAAGTATATTTTTATTTAAGTATATATTTGTATATAGTACAACTGTATACACTAGAATAACAAAAATAGATAGTATGGTAGAAAGAAAACTTTTCTTTCTACCATACTATCCGATCTCATAGAATACTGCTGATTCTAGTCCGCTCATTTCATCTAAAACGGCGAAATTGGAATCCTTTTCATTTTCTAATCGCCGATATTAATAAGAACTAAGATGATATTAATAAGAACTAAGATGATATTAATAAGAACTAAGAAGTCAAGTTTCATTCAAATTAATCACTTTGACTGACAGTTTTTACGTATATTATAAGTAAAAAGGCAGTAGGAACAAGAATGAACAGCGCAGTAGCAATAAATGCGAGAATATTTACTTCCATAGTCTCACTCTTTCGTTTTTCCTTACTTTGCAATAACTCGGGATTTAATCCCATAGAGATGATAAATCTTTCGCCTCTAAATTCAATGATATGAATTCCATCTCGATGATATCGAATCGAATCAATATCATGAATAACAATATCGGAGCTATCAAATCGATTTATCGTTGATAATTGAATAGTATAACATAGAAAGATCGTTTATCCATACCGAATCCAAAAATGGATTCCTGGTATAATCGAGAATTTTTTTTTACTTTATTTTTCATTCTTTTCCATTCCTTTTTTTCTATAAAATTTGCGCCTTCCTTAGTACAATCCATTTGTCGAAGTCTCATCTAACCGTGTTTTTTTATTTTGAGACTTCGACTCGTTATAAACAAACCCAAACAAAGAAACAATAGAAGCAAAATGGAGAAAGGGGAATTAAGTTCTAAACTCTTTGTTAATGATCTAATCTTATTGTAAGTAAAACAAAAAAAAAGTGTGATAAAGACAAGGGCAAGTACAGTATAAAAAAGATCGAATATTCTACCAAATTCAATTTTATTTGTATCGTATAAATACAAATTCGATTTGTGTATGGACTGCCACGAAAGATATGGTACTCGATTCGATTTCATTACACGAATCGGTAGAAATCAAAAAAGTCAAACTCAGTATGGTATCTCTTGGAATCCTGAGTATAATGTTATCTATGATTGCACTAATCCATATATGTCTTTATCAATCAGTACTAGTTGAAGAACTGAAAATTCCCATATTTCTATTTGCTTTGATAAGAACTGAAAAACGAAAATAAATAGGAAAATAAATAGAAAAAAAGAAATAGAAATAAGAATAGAAATAATAAAAAATAAGAAAAAAGAAAAAGAAAGAAATGGAAATAAGGTTCCCTTTTGAAATGAAATTATACTATTTGTCCTCGTTTGACAGAAAATGGAGAGAGAATTGGATATATATATATTTTAGTAAATTATTGAATTTTGATCTGTCGGGACTGACGGGGCTCGAACCCGCAGCTTCCGCCTTGACAGGGCGGTGCTCTGACCAATTGAACTACAATCCCAGAGAAATGAAATAAAGTATAGAGCATACATATTCTTATGATTTCATTCAAACCCTTTCTAGTTAGATTTTAGATTGGAATTGCCACGTTGTAACAGAGACGTGAGTTTTCTATTGCTAAACACATGGATATAAACTTTAGCGATAACGACACGGATTACTACTCATTTTTTCATTATGTCAAATCCAAATCGATTGATAATCAATCTTTCAATGAAAAAAGAGTCTTTTTTCTTTACATTTCTCTTTTTCTTAGACTTTATACTTACAAATCCTGATATGAATCTGGATCAAGAGCAAGATCCGAATTTGTGGAAAAAAAAAATAGAGCAAATCAAATAAATAATAAATAACAGGTAAAAATATATCAGAAATTTTGACTTTTGTCCGCTTTTTTACGTATCAAGCATTTCAAGAGAACAAAGGGGTTATACCATTTCGTGGTGGATCAGTGAATTATTGGGCCGAGCTGGATTTGAACCAGCGTAGACATATTGCCAACGAATTTACAGTCCGTCCCCATTAACCGCTCGGGCATCGACCCAGGAAGAATCAACTCCAGACTTATTATATTAACTTAATATATTTTATTTATATTAACTTAATATATTTTATATTAAAAATCCATGATCAACTTCCTTTCATAATACCCTACCCCCAGGGGAAGTCGAATCCCCGCTGCCTCCTTGAAAGAGAGATGTCCTGAACCACTAGACGATGGGGGCACAGTTGCCCGACCGTCAGCATATTATGCTCATAGTATGAACAATTTTTTTAAATTGTCAATATAACGAAATAGTCTAATTAGATTTGAAAGATCTTTCCGTCTTTCATGATTATTTTTGATTCGTCATTTATATTCATGAATTATTCATTCTAATATCAATTGGAATTTTTATTATTTTTTTTTTTTTTATTATTAATTATTTTTTTTTACTAATTATTTTGTTTTTATTTGAATTTAAAAAATATTTTTAAATATTTAAAATAATATATAAAATAATATATAAATAGAATAAAATCTAATAAAAAAAAAAATAATAAAATAGATAAAATAATAGAAATCGAAGAAATAGAATAGAAGAATAGAAATAATACGAAAGATTCTTTCCTTTCAAGGAATGGAATGATTGATTTCCCAGCAAGCCGTAAAGGAGGGTTAACCCCCACTTCTTCCGCTTTCATTCATTGATTACCTCATTGGTAAGTAAGGGGGATGGGCATATCTCTATCGCCGACTATACTATATTAATAATATATATATACTTATTAATTTGAATTTAATTAATAATAAATATATTTACTTTACATAGATTTGATTTATAATCTAGTTCCCTAGATATATGTTGTCCGCATAGTGGCTCATTCCTGAATTGGATCAAATGGGCCCTTTTAACTCAGTGGTAGAGTAACGCCATGGTAAGGCGTAAGTCATCGGTTCAAATCCGATAAAGGGCTTTGGCCTTTTTTTTTTCAAAAAAACTCCAGCGGTAGTATTTTTATTTGATTTGAAAGGACAATAGAGATGTTGTTGATATTTGTAATAAAAAGAAAAATAAACAAAAAACTCTAATAATTCATTCTAAAATTTCTATATTATTATATAATTTTAGAATGAATTTTAGTATAAGAATTATAGTTATAAAGTTGAAGATTTGTTTATTATATTATACTGAGATTATATTATACTGAGATAAGCTGGTTCTTAAATTGCGAAAATGAAATTAACCGTAAAGTTTAGATTCGAAATCAACAAAAGAAAAAGTAAGTGGACCTAACCCATTGAATCATAACTCTATTTACTATTATGAATATGAAAATTCGATATAATGAAATTGGAACAGTAGATCCGCTATCCGCTTTTTCTTTAATTTTCATATTTTTTTTATTAGACTCTGAAAAAATTTGTCGATATTTCTGATTCAATTTTCTTGTTTTTGTCCCTAGTTATTCTATAGGTATAGGAAGGTATAGGAATAAATAGGAATAAATAGGAATAAATCACTATTTCCTTCTTCCGCAGAAAAGTTTTTTTGAAGTGACAACATAAGACATATAAGAAAGATTTAAAATATCTTTCTTTAATTCCAGACCAAAAGATCCATTTTATATTGATAGTTTTATACGTATATAAGATTTATCTTTTATGTATAAATAGATAATCAAATTTATATATCTATCAGATAATGGTTTCATGGACCAAGTCTTTCCATATCGATGCATACACAATATTTTTATTACACCAAGACAATATAATGCAGAATAACTAAAAAAAAATTGCATGGAAAGTTTCCTATTATTATTTAATATTGCATTGAATTAAATAAGAGGAAATCCCCTTTTTCTTTTCTGACAGATAAAAAGTAAATAAAAAGTAAATAGAATAAAATATTTATTTTTTAATTTTAAAAATCAATCTGACTAACAAGATAAGATCCACGAATAAGATTCGTTTTATAGAATGAGAGTATTCAGTCTGAGGAGCAACTGGTAAGGAGGGGGAATCACTTGTTCCTTGAATCGCTCTTTTAAAAAATTCATCTATCCAATTCTAATTGGAATTGATGATTCACAAAAAAATTCATGTTGATATGGTTATTAAGGCTAAGAATAAGTTAAAATAACCGAATTTGGTTCATGATTTTATCTAAATCGAATTATTAACGGATAAAGAATTTTTTTTTAATCTTCGAAACCCATTCTAAATTAGAAGGGACAATGTACGAGAAATCAAATCATACATAAATGATAGAAGCTTGTAGGGCCCTGAAAATACTATGAGGTGCTCGGAAATGGTTGA